AATAAAGAAAAAGTATTCTAAAAAGTATTATAAGGTCGCTTTTTAGTCGAAAATGTATTTGATACAATAAAAAATAAAAATACAAAATAGAAGCGATTCCCCTTTGAAATGAAGTTACATGACATAGTTTTTATTATTATTTTAATATTAGTTGACTCACGAGTTGCCCACTCAATCCGTTGATTCGGAATCGTGGGATGGGTCGCTGTAAAAGACGATGAATTTTTTTCTTTTTTTTATCCCTGTCACTAATTTTTGTTAGTACCTTCGAGAATCCTTGAAGAATCAAAAATTTTCCATTGAAGGTATTCTCTGAATTCGTAGGGTATTTTTGCTTATCCTCGTATCGTTCAAAAGTTGAAACTTAGGGAAGTGCTTTATAAACAGATGTATAAAAAGAACCTATTTCCTTTAGCTCCGTCATGCCTACTATAACTAGTTATTTTGGTTTTCTCCTAGCAGCTTTAACTATAACCTCGGCTCTATTTATTGGTCTGAGCAAGATAGGACTTATTTGAAATTAATTGAATGAATAATTCATCAAAAGAAATCTTTCTGTGTTATTTCACATATTGTCGAGTTCCTTGCCGTACCACATTAATTCCGAATTATTGGTTATTGAGATTCCTAGGCAAGGCAGATTACTATTTAGGGATAGATATTACCCCTCTTTTTAACCTTTCAAAAAAAAAAGAAATAAAATTCAAATGATTGAAGTCTTTCTATTTGGAATCGTCTTAGGTCTAATTCCTATTACTTTGGCTGGATTATTCGTAACCGCATATTTACAATACAGACGTGGTGATCAGTTGGACCTTTGATTAATTAACATCTCTTTTTTTAACTGACCCCCTCCTTTCTTTAATTTAATCCGAGGGGGGTCAGGGCAGGGTCAAATTCAGATTGCTGTTCAATTATTTCAGTTCAACGTGTGTGATTTTCGATCTAAGACAACAGGAGTGGAATCACGCTCTGTAGGATTTGAACCTACGACATTGGGTTTTGGAGACCCACGTTCTACCGAACTGAACTAAGAGCGCTTTCTTAGCACAAGGGAAAAGAAAAGACTGGAAAAAAGTAATAAGTAAAAAGTCGATTTTTTTACCCCAACAATTCTTGTATGTGTATACTATCATATATCATAAAATGAAAGATTATGTATGTCAAAATTAGAAATCGATCTAAAAAAAAAGGATCTTGCGTTACTGCTGCTCTGAGCGGTAATTGGTAGGGATGACAGGATTTGAACCCGTGACATTTTGTACCCAAAACAAACGCGCTACCAAGCTGCGCTACATCCCTTTCAATGGGTCTACAGTATCATTGTAAAGAATCCCCGTCTTGTTTTCCACATCCGTATTTTTTTATTCCCTCTATTGGTATGCAAAATAACTCTTGCCTTTTCTTGTTTTTGATCTCATATCATATAACATATAATAATAATAAATTATTATTTTTCTTGGGAATTCTCAGGGTAAGGCGATCCATTTTTCTGTTTTAAGAAAAAAAAAAAATAAAAAAATCTTATCGACTGAATCATTGCGCATTTCAATTTGAATTAAGGATTCCGCGCCACAAATACAAGTGGCCTTTAACTCCATATACATCTCTTACCATAATCGATTACAATAGGGAATACAAAAACAAAAAAAGGAGGATTTTCAATGCGAGATCTAAAAACATATCTTTCCGCGGCACCGGTACTAAGTACTCTATGGTTCGGGTCTTTAGCAGGGTTATTGATAGAAATCAACCGTTTGTTCCCGGACGCATTGACATTTCCGTTTTTTTCATTCTAGTTATTGAACTGGAACGGGGTGAAGAAGATTAGAGCTAGAATCAAATATTTGTGACTAATCTCTCTTTCCCCTCTTTTTTTTTACAATTCTATAATTAAATAGATAGAATAAAGGAGGAAAGCGAAAGAAAAATGTGACTTCAACCTCAGCGAAACTCGGGTTAAAGAAAATAGACAGTGAAAAGAAATGGAAATGCGGCTAGTGTAAGAGTAGCCTACACTACACGATACTTAAATGAACTACTGTACTGTGATTAGGAATATAGTTAGCAATTTTTGTATTACTTATTATTTCCTATTTATTTACTATATTGATTGCAATAAAATCTTTATTTCAAAATTTCATTTTGAGTGGTTAATAACTTTTATTTTTTTGTCCCTTGTTTCTTATTCGGTTCAGGTCGGAAAATAGAAAAGTTGGGTGAATCCAAAACCCAAAGCAAAGGAGGGCCATGGCCAAGGGTAAAGATGTCCGAGCAAGGGTTATTTTGGAATGTACTCGTTGTGTTCGAAAGGGTGTTAATAAGGAATCAAGGGCAAGGGGTATTTCCAGATATATTACTCAAAAGAATCGACACAATACACCTAGTCGATTGGAATTGAGAAAATTCTGTCTCTATTGTTACAAACATACACTTCATGGGGAGATAAAAAAATAGCTAGAGTCGAACTGCGTGGTTGTGTGTCACTCTTGCAAATAAGATGAAAAAATAATCTAGATATATATCTATATTATTTCATATATTGAAATAAAAACAAATAAATAAATATATACAAACCAAATCCTCTAATTGATTCTATAACGCAATTTTTTATTTCATCAAAATAGGATTTTAGAGATAAGGAATAAACAAATTATGGATAAAACCAAGCGACTCTTTCTTAAATCCAAGCGATCTTTTCGTAGGCGTTTGCCCCCGATTGTATCGGGGGATCGAATTGATTATAGAAACATGACTTTAATTAGTCGATTTCTTAGTGAACAAGGAAAAATATTATCTAGGCGGGTGAATAGATTGACCTTAAAAGAACAACGATTAATTACTATTGCTATAAAACAAGCTCGTATTTTATCTTCGTTACCTTTTCTTAATAATGACAAACAATTTGAAAGAAGTGGGTCGACCACTAGAACTCCAGGTCTTCGAAACAGAAAAAAATAGGGTTACTCTTCACTTAAATCCAAATTCCAATCGGAACTCAAACCCAGATGGACGTTTTGTTGAAAAAATCCGAGAAGTAGTCGTGTCGTAAGAAAAAAAATTGGGGAAGAAGAATAAAAACAATCTTTTTATATTTAGCGTGTTCGCTCATTTTGACGATTTTATCATATTATTTCTACTCTATCTTCCTGGAGTTCATTCTCCAGAGAACTTCGTTTAAAAATTATAATGGACTCCTTCCAATTTCCTTATTTTATAATCTCATTGGAAATCATATAAAGACAATTCCTATTTGATATAGCTATTTGTGCAAGTATCTTACGATTAAGAACCAGCTGCGCCTTATACAGATTTTTTAGTAATCTGCTATAAATATAGTATACCCTATTTCCGCCAATTACTGCATTTATTCGTGTGATCCACAAACGACGAAAATCCCTTTTTTGTCTATCGCTATCACGATGAGCCGAAACCAAAGCTCTTATTTTCTGTTGAGTAATTGTTCGACTAAGTCTTGAATGAACCCCGCGAAAGCTTGATGCAAATAAACGCATTTTTGTTCTACGTCTCCGAGCTATATATCCTCGTCTAATTCTGGTCATTGAAGAAATCAAACTTTGATGAATAACTAATTGATTTCCTTTCTTTCAGTTATTCTTTTTCCCTTTCCTAGTCTATTAATAACAAAACGGACTCTTCCAATTTATAAAATAAAAATTCCAATGGCTTTCGCTACTCTAACCTTCCCGACCACGCTTTTACCTTTTTTCGAGGCATTGGAAATCAAATTAAAATAGTAAAAAAAAAGAAAGTACAAAATGGATAAAGAAATTGTGGGTTCCGTCGTCTCTATGATTACTTCTTAAACGGTGAGGCCCTCTCGATACACCGGAGCCACTTCCTTCATTTAATGAATTCTATTGGTAACTTGTACAGTTACCACTCTTCGGCCCTACCCATGAATTTTCTAGTAATAGGTCTTTCATAACGAGATAGACCTTATACAGTAACGGTATTTAATTATGAAGATTGGTGGGGTAGCTGACCCTGTTAGTCCGTTCTTGCAAGAGTAGAAAGATAATCTTTCTTCTTTTTTTTATAGTATTTCCCCCGCTTAATGGGTAACTATTTGTTAACAATACCAATGGGGAATTCTTTCTCACCTTAAATTGCAAATTGAGGCTGTTGAATTTGCGCCAGTAGAAACCATAATTTTCATACACAATAGAAAGATATGATGCATCTATTTTTTTTAGCTAGTGAATGCAGTTCTTCTTCTTCCATTCTATCCGATTCACTGGTACTTATCATTCATACTTCCAAATTGTTTTCTTTCTTTTGTTTTGTCTCAGCCCATGATTGAAACGAGTCGCACATACACCCTTGTACATGTTCCTCGGCGCTGAGGGCATCCCCCAAGAGCGGGGGATTTTGTAACGTTTCTGATAGGCTGTCTTGGGTTTCTAATAAGTTGTTTAATAGTCGGCATGCTGAATTATCCATTATGGGCTGGTTTAGATCGATCCTAACCGGATGATTAGGAATTCCTTCTGTTTTGATTTAATATCCTATTAAACTCCTATTAAACCCTTACGGAGTCACTGCTATTGCTATGTTTTATCCAACCGCTACAAGATCAACAATTCCATGAGCTTGAGCTTCTGTTGCTGACATAAAAGTATCCCTTTCCATGTCTTCGGATACAACCCATAAGGGCTTGCCCGATCTTTGTACATAAACCATTGTAAGGATTTCGCGCAGTCGCAGTAGTTCTTCCGTATCCAGGACAAATTCTCCCGTTTGTGCCCCATAAAAAGCGCCAAAGGGTTGATGGATCATGACCCTGATGATATATTATAACCTAAAAAAAGGTTCCTCTATCTCGCACGATTAGCCGAGTGGAGGAGATAAAGAAAAAGATAGAATTGAACAACCGTACGGGCATTTTTTTCGCATTGCATACGGCTCGCCAATGGAATTTGCTTTTTACCTTTCATCAAACAAGGAGAATTTTCGGGATTCTATTATACCCAGATCGGTAAATGATCCAATTACCACCCTTCTTTTTTTTTTTTTGGAGTTCAAAATACTATGATGGCTCCGTTGCTTTATATATTTATTTTGTTTGTGATTCAGCAATCCCAAAGTGTCTTTTTTTTTCGTACTCTTTCATGCCATAAATATTATTAATAGCCTTCCGTCGTGAAAAAAGTTTGTGACGCTACAATAGGCCTACAATAGATAAGATAAACTCGGAATACCCCTCCTTTCTCTCATACTACTGCTTTCTCTCATACTACTGCTTCGCTACATAATCGAATATTTTGAAAAAAAAAACACTAACAAGTTTCATATCGAATTCGAAGTGCCGTGCTATTATTACTTAATCTGAAAAATTCATATGGCGAAGGCATAATCTTCTTTTTTCTTTCAAATAAAAAACTCATTGGCGCCAAGCGTGAGGGAATGCTAGACGTTTGGTACTTGCTCCTGCGGCCAGGAGAAAAGACCCCATGGAGGCGGCCAATCCCATGCATATTGTCTGTACATCTGGTCGCACAAATTGCATAGTATCATAAATTGCTATTCCGGGTATTACCCATCCGCCAGGAGAGTTGATAAATAAATACAAATCCTTGGTCTCGTTCTCTATACTGAGATATACCATAATACCAATAAGTTGATTCGAGATATCACTCTCAACCATTTGACCTAAAAAAAGCAATCTTTCTCGATAAAGTCGGTTGATTAGGATAAAACTGTATCCCTTAGGAGCCGTACAGGCATCTTTTGATGCGCACGGTTCGACAAAACTTGCGAAACAAAAAATCAATGTGTAGCTCCCAGCCCTTTCTTTTTTCCGAGCAGGCTCCTTCTATCGAGGGGGCTTTTCTTCCATTTTTCAAGAACGATGCGTTTAGCCGGTTTTCCTATACCTATTCTAATAGAAAAAAGCAATTCACTAAACTTATCGACTTATTGAACTAACCTTTCATTGATGTATTTTTTACATCGCGATCCAATCCACAAATCACGATGCCTTTTTCTTGTTCCTGAATTGACTGGGCTTCTTCAAATTTTTTAGGTTTATGCTCTACTCCGAGTATAAGGATCCGCCCACCTTTGATTTGCACATATAGGGCAAATGACCCCCATACCACGTCTCTTTTTTGCTACGACTTCCCCCCTTTTTTTGAATTCGTTTCTTTCCTGTCTTCCACCCAATATTTGACGTATTCATCATATTTATTATTCCGTTGATTATTGATTAACAGTTTGATCCGCTGATTAACAGTTTGAGATCACTCCTATTTCGAATAAAGTTCTAAATGGAATCATTTCTGGTATAAGAAATAATCAGAGATATATTACCAATTGGTTTTTGCTAAACGGAGCCTGGATACCTCATTTTATTGGTCCAGCCAAGACGACCATAAAATCGATTTATTACTAATATTACGCTGGATACCTCCTCACGAAATAGATCTAATTTACTTCATTGCATTTCACGCTACAAATTTTTGCAAATTCAATCAAATTTTTTTGGCAAAACAGAGGATATCTCGATCGGGGGAGAGAATGGGGAAATCCCATATGACCCAATAGATCTGACAAGTCGCACTATATGTCAACCCAAGATGGATGCTTGTCCCCGGGACTTCGATAAGGTACTTTTGGAACACCAATAGGCATAAAAGAAAAAAAGAATTAAGTACTCTAGTTCACTTTGATGTGGAAGCGTAATAATGAGCTTCTTGTCTTAATAATATTGGCCGTTATCTTAGTTTATACAGCGATTGACTAAGTTCATAAAATAAAGGACAATTCTTATGAATAGGTCTTGTGAATGATGGCCGAATATGGACGCATGTGCTCATAGAAAAGAGAATCGGCCCCCATTGCGTATTGGTGCTTATCGAGTATAGAATAGATCTGCTTCTCTTTTTTCCTACGAACCGAACTCTTCCATTATTACTAATTATTACTACATTATTACTAATTATTACTAATAGAATAGAACAAATATTAATATTAATACTTTTTTCGAGATAATCCCCTGAAAAAAGAAGGGATAGCATAGTTTTTTTTTTCAATGCAATAAAGTTACATAGTGTCTATTTTTTATTAATAAAGGGGTAGTCCCATGGGTTTGCCTTGGTATCGTGTTCATACCGTCGTATTGAATGATCCCGGTCGTTTGATTTCTGTCCATATAATGCATACAGCCCTGGTTGCGGGTTGGGCCGGTTCAATGGCTCTATATGAATTAGCTGTTTTTGATCCCTCCGATCCAGTTCTTGATCCAATGTGGAGACAAGGCATGTTCGTTATACCCTTCATGACTCGTTTAGGAATAACCGATTCATGGGGCGGTTGGAGTATTACAGGGGGGACGGTAACGAATCCGGGTATTTGGAGCTACGAAGGTGTAGCCGGGGCACATATTGTATTTTCGGGCTTGTGCTTCTTGGCAGCTATCTGGCATTGGGTGTATTGGGATCTAGCAATATTTGTCGATGACCGTACGGGAAAACGGTCTTTGGATTTGCCTAAAATCTTTGGAATTCATTTATTTCTCTCAGGAGTGGCTTGCTTTGGTTTTGGGACATTTCATGTAACAGGATTGTACGGTCCTGGAATATGGGTGTCCGACCCGTATGGACTAACTGGAAGGGTACAATCTGTAAATCCAGCATGGGGTGTGGAAGGTTTTGATCCTTTTGTTCCAGGAGGAATAGCCTCTCATCATATTGCAGCAGGGACATTGGGGATATTAGCAGGCTTATTCCACCTTAGTGTCCGCCCACCTCAACGCCTATACAAAGGATTACGTATGGGCAATATTGAAACCGTTCTTTCCAGCAGCATCGCTGCTGTCTTTTTTGCAGCGTTTGTTGTTGCTGGAACTATGTGGTATGGTTCAGCAACTACCCCCATCGAATTATTTGGGCCCACCCGTTATCAATGGGATCAGGGATACTTTCAGCAAGAAATATATCGAAGAGTCAGTGCTGGACTAGCCGAAAATCAAAGTTTATCAGAAGCTTGGTCTAAAATCCCTGAAAAATTAGCTTTTTATGATTACATCGGAAATAATCCTGCGAAAGGGGGATTATTCAGAGCGGGTTCAATGGATAACGGGGATGGAATAGCTGTCGGGTGGTTAGGGCACCCTATCTTTAGAGATAAAGAAGGGCGTGAGCTTTTTGTACGTCGTATGCCTACTTTTTTTGAAACATTTCCAGTTGTTTTGGTAGACGGAGATGGAATTGTTAGAGCTGACGTGCCTTTTCGAAGGGCAGAATCGAAGTATAGTGTCGAACAGGTAGGTGTAACCGTTGAGTTCTATGGTGGCGAACTGAATGGAGTAAGTTATAGTGATCCTGCTACTGTGAAAAAATATGCTAGACGTGCTCAATTGGGTGAAATTTTTGAATTAGATCGTGCTACTTTGAAATCCGATGGTGTTTTTCGTAGCAGTCCAAGGGGCTGGTTTACTTTTGGACACGCTTCATTTGCTCTGCTTTTCTTCTTCGGACACATTTGGCATGGTGCTAGAACCTTGTTCAGAGATGTTTTTGCTGGTATTGACCCGGATTTGGATGCTCAAGTGGAATTTGGAGTATTCCAAAAACTTGGAGATCCAACTACAAGAAGACAAGTAGTCTGATGCAGTACTGCTCCACTATTTTGGGTTTATCACTTCTGCTTCTATTTTGATTTGTGATTTTTCAGTTTTCAATAAGGTAGAAGGTACTGGAGAAATCTAGATTAAAATCGCCGCCCTTTTTTATTCTTTTTTTTTTCGTTAATCCGGGAGATGATCCCAAATAAACAGGTATGGAAGCTATAATTGGAAACCACGATCGAATTTATGGAAGCATTGGTTTATACATTCCTCTTAGTCTCGACTCTAGGGATCATTTTTTTCGCTATCTTTTTTCGAGAACCGCCTAAAGTTCCAACTAAAAAATGAAATTTTTTTGATTATCTCAATTGAAGTAACGGGCCTCCCAATATTGGGAGGCCCGTTACTTCTACTTCAAACTAGTCCCCGTGTTCCTCGAATGGATCTCTTAGTTGTTGAGAGGGTTGCCCAAAGGCAGTATATAAGGCGTACCCAGTAAAACTTACAAGTAACCCAGATATAGAAATGGCGACTAGGGTTGCTGTTTCCATTATTCTAGAATTTCAAGATCACAACGGATCTGTGATAAGATCGTTTATTTACAACAGAATGGTATACAAAGTCAACAGATCTCAATGAAGAAAAAATAGGATTTATGGCTGCACAAACAGTTGAGGGTAGTTCTAGAGCTCGTCCAAAAAAGACTTCTGCAGGGGGGTTATTGAAACCTTTGAATTCGGAATATGGTAAAGTAGCTCCTGGATGGGGAACTACTCCTTTGATGGGTATCGCAATGGCTCTATTTACGATATTCCTGTCCATTATTTTAGAGATTTATAATTCGTCCGTTTTACTGGACGGAATTTCAATGAATTAGAATTCAATTTACAAGATACTACTTTTAAAATAAGCATTTAGGTCTCGTCTTTTTATTTTTCTTTTAGTTGATTGGTAGTTCGACCGCGAAATTTTTTTGTTTCTGTATTTCCGGAATATGAGTGTGCGACTTGTTCTAATTGATCCTATTGATAGTACAGAGAATGGATCTGTCGTCTTGATAGAGATGGTTTTACCCCGTCGGATATTCATTCTAGTATCTGTAGCACGGAATAAATGAAATAGATCACGAAGTATTCGAACTATGATTCATACTTAATATTCAGACTCCGCGTCCGGGTTCAAAAAATTTTTAAAATAAAAAATTTAAAATTGCAAGATTTTTATTCTTTCAAATTTCCCATTTCCGCTTTGATTTTGCTCAAAGTACAAACTTGAATAAATGCCGATCCAAGGGTTCTTACTCATGAAATCTTTGGACTTACTTTGATGGTTTTATTGAATCATCGTGGTTCTAGTATGAATCTGAGGTTTCAATTGATTCATAGGGTCTTAACAAGAAAATTCCTATCA